CAAAATAACAGGAAGGCGCACAAAGTAACTAATAAAAGATTAACCTCATTATTAGAAATCAAGTTATTAAATATTTCAAACAAATCCCGAAATTCCAAACTACCTGTTATCCAATAAAGACCCAAAATTCCCAATAATAAACAAAAATCCCCTACCCGATTAGTTACAAACGCTTTTTGACAAGCATTTGCCGCAATAGGACGTGTGAACCAAAAACCTATTAATAGATAAGAACACATTCCAACCAATTCCCAAAAAATATAAATTTGTATCAAATTAGAACTAGTAACCAATCCCAGCATTGAAGTATTAAAAAAACTCATATAAGCAAAAAATCTCAAATATCCTTCATCATGAGACATATAATTGTCACTATAAATAAGAACCAGAATTCCAACAGTAGTAATCAATATTGACATAATAGAAGTAAGTGAATCAATCAAGTAGCCAAACTCTAAAGAAAGATCATTATTTATAGTCCAAGACCATACATATTGATAGATAGAACTGTTATTGATTTGATGAATAGACAGATCCACCGAAAAAATCATAACTATACTTAATAATAAAACACTAGGAAAAGCCCACATACGGCGAATATTTTTTGTTGCCGCGGGAAAAAGGAGAAGTCCCACTCCTATTAACACAGGAACTGGAAGTGGAATGAAGGGTATGATCCATGAAAATTGATGTGTATATTCCATACAAAAAAAAAGAAAAAAATGGATTCTTAATGAGTTTTGTTTCTTATTCGCCAATTTTATCTCTTTTGAAAGGGTTCAGTTAATAAAAAAATGAAAATTAAGAAAAAAATAGAATTATCTACTGTTCATTGTTCTGAATTTTTGTCCAATATTTCCAATAGTTGAAAGAAAATGGGTCAAATGATATGACCAAATTACTACTGAAAAATCAACTTTTTTTTTTTTATTTTAATATAAATTATGAATAAAAGAATATTTAGAAATTTGGATTTCTAAATTATTATTTTATTATACAATAATTTATATCCAGAGAGTGGGGATAAATAATTACACCAAAACAACAAATATTACTTTATTTTGATATGAATCATAAAAAATAATCCATCTGATTAAAATAAGAATTTTTTTGTAGGTTTTTTTTGATTCCGAATCATTAATTTGTTTTGGCACTAATTTATTATTTTCCATTTCAAGAAAAAGACATATATCTTTGTTTGTAAAAAAGGTTATGATATTCAACAGTTTACTTTAGATAGAAAAAAGGAATTAAGATACATGATTTTTTTTTAAATCATGTATCTTTTTAACGACCAAGTAAGCGGGATAAAGATAAGGGTTGGGTTCTTAAACTTTTTGATGTATTTTATTCCATGTATAAATCCAATATGACGAAAATAGAACGATATATAATATATAAATATATAATATTAATCTAAAAGGATAGTTTTTTTGTAAGAATTACAATTACATAAATAAACGATTATTAGGAAAAAAAAGACTATGTTATTTTTACATATCCACATTCCTTATGAAAAGGAGTAGAATAGTATAATTTAGAAAAACAAATAGATAAGATAGATATATGTCTAATCTAATTAAAGAACAATTCATTTTGAACAATAGATGTCTTTCACATCCAACTATAGCAATAAACAAACTAGTCTAATTTTGGAATGGCAGCTCCAAAAAAACGCACTTCTATATCAAAAAAAAGGATTCGGAAAACAATTTGGAAGAAGAAGGGATATTGGGTAGCATTGAAAGCTTTTTCGTTAGCGAAATCTCTTTCTACGGGGAACTCAAAAAGTTTTTTTGTGCAACAAATACAAACATTGGAATAATCTGAATTAGCTGGACTCAAAGAATAGTCTAATTTCAAAAAAGAGTTTCGTATATATATATTGAAATTTTTTGAAGGTTATTGGTTTTTTGGTCTTTTATATTATATATAAATTTTGATTTTTTTTGGATAGTTTTTTTTAGTTTCTATATCTTATAGATATTTTTATACAAACAAAAAATCAAAAATGAGATAAGATATAGATAGAAGTCAAAATTTCTATTTGTTAATGTTTTGAACTGTTCAATAGAAAATTGACCTCATTTTTGTTTTGGAATTGGCTTTTTTTAATTAAAATTCTTTAATGTTTCGGTTTCTGAAATGCAAGATTTCTTTCCAAAATTGGATTGGATAGTTCGGAAAGAAATCTTGCATTTGAATCGACTCTTTCAATCTCGACGATTGACTAAAAATCGTTTATTATGATTTCGAGCAAGCCGCTATGGTGAAATCGGTAGACACGCTGCTCTTAGGAAGCAGTGCTAGAGCATCTCGGTTCGAGTCCGAGTGGCGGCATGGCATCTTATTTTCTAAAAGAGTAAGTCCTATAATGAATTCAATTCCCGATTTCCGTTCATATAATTAGGAGATCTTTTTTTTATATGATATTTTCAACTTTAGAGCATATATTAACTCATATATCGTTTTCGGTCGTATCCATTGTAATTTCAATTCG